ATAGCAGGAAGATTTAAATAAGTTTTATTTGTTATCGGATCATAAAAACTCATCTTGTGAAGATCTCTTCCTTCTCTTCGGGATCGAACATCAATTGCAACGATTCGATAAACGGCTCATTGGGATAGATGTATATGAATAATACCCCCCCCTAGAAACGTATAAGAGGCTTTGGCCTCGTACGGCTCGAGAAAAAAATTAAATGAGTGGAAGTTAACTCTCTGTATAAAATTCAAATATTAAATAGATTTATTAAAATATTAAAAAAATTCGCCAGTATTGAAACCCTAAATATTTTTTTTCCATAAAAAACATTCGTAACATTCGTACTCTCGTAACTCAAGTTAAATAACTCTCAAATATCTCAACAGAGAATCCTTAAGTACTTTTTTTATTGAGTAGTCTCTAACCCTTTTTTTGTTTGTCTCATTTTTTAGAATCAATTTAGATTCTTCATTCTAATCTAGTTGTTCAAACAATTGAAAACTGGATTTCCTTGTTTCAGGATTCTTTATCCTTACTTTGAATCTTTGGGTTTAGACATGACTTCGGTGATCTTGAATCGTTTTATTAAAAAAGGGCAGCAACACGCCCCTTATTTTTTTATGATTTTTTTCTTTCTATCAAAGAATCATACAAACGCTTGATTCACGCACGATAGACTTTTTATTCAAAGAATTTTACAATTTTAAGAAAATTTCCTTTTCCATTGTAAAATTCCTTGAAAGGGCTTTTTTTCAATATAAAAAGACTTACGAAGTTGTTCCAACTTATTGATTCGCACTAACCCTAGATCCTTACTCCTGCGAAAGGAATAAAAACTTTATATTCTCCTCGAGCTCCATCCTGTACTCTTTTTTATATTCCAAAAAAGTATAGAACACAAAATGTCGAGCCAAGAGCACCTCTATTCCTATATAAAAAGTGGCGGATCAAAAAATCCACAGCAGATCATGTCCTTCAATTCAAGTCGCATGTTGCTTTCTACCACATCCGAAGTTTTACCATAACATTCCTCTAGTTTGTGTAAGTATGGAATCATGAATAGTCATAGTTCAGTCAGTATATCATAATCTATACTTTTTCTTTCTCTATGAATGAAATAGAGAATTTACGCGTAAAAGGTTCAGTCAGAATTCAAATGAATCCCATATTAGATTGTATATATATGTAAAATATAAATTTGAATAGGAATCTATATTTATATATATAAATTATAGAAATATAGATTTTTTTTATTAAAACTCTTAGAATCTATGGTTCTACCTTACTTAACCCGCATCACACACAAATTAAAAAAGCAAATAGATTTTTTTGAATTCGGTTCAAATGATGAAAAATTAAGTGGATTCTTCTGTGGATTCTTCTTTTGATTTCAATATTTTTTAAGAATCAAATATTGTATTTTTAAACAGAAAGATGGTGTACAAAGGCAATAGAAGATTGATTCTGATACTCTGGGACGGAAGGATTCGAACCTCCGAATAGCGGGACCAAAACCCGTTGCCTTACCGCTTGGCTACGCCCCATTTAGATTTTTATTCAAGACTACTAAAAGAGTAATATTGCTATTGGTTGTTCGTCAATTCAATTTAAGCCCAAATTAAATATAGATTACATCGGTGCTAGAGTTTTGCCACGTGTAGATAGCAAATCAAACTTACTTTATTGATCATTACATAAAATTCAATTAAGATATTGTATGAAAATATTATTTCTTTAATTCTCATAAGAGAATGAAAGGATTTTTGATTGAGTAAGTTCAACAAAGTCTTTTTAGACTATCTTTTTTTATTTTTTTCCTTATATAAAAAATATATTAATAACTCAATCAAAAAAAAATTATCCACAAGAACACCAATTTTTGTTATGCTTAATATATTTAATTTGATCTGTATTTGTTTGAATTCTGCCCTTTTTTCAAGCACTTTTTTAGTCGCCAAATTGCCGGAGGCCTACGCCTTTTTGAATCCAATCGTAGATGTTATGCCCGTAATACCTCTTTTCTTTCTTCTCTTAGCCTTTGTTTGGCAAGCGGCTGTAAGTTTTCGATGAAATTGTTAATACTGTCTTAAAAAAAATTCACGATTTTTATTCTTCCAACAATTCAAAAGATAAAAAAAATATTGACGTATGAACGAACTCTCAATTCAAACATTTCATTTTTTTATGAAAGACTCGACTATATATCTTATTACAAATGACTTTATGAAACCCTTTTGATTTTTTTTGCGGGGAGAACAAAAATAACTTTATTTATTGGTATCAAAATTAGATATTTGGTATAAAAATAGAGAATCTATTCTCTTTTTTTTTTAGTAAGATCTTGGAGATTGTGTAATGCTTACTCTCAAACTTTTTGTATACACTGTAGTTATATTCTTTGTTTCTCTCTTCATATTTGGATTCCTATCTAATGATCCCGGACGTAATCCGGGACGTGAAGAATAAACAAGGAAAGGTTTTTTATTGCTTTATTTAATTAGTGGAAATGCTCGAATTTTATTAGGATTTTATCTATTACACATCATTAAAAGGAAAAAGGGAAAGAGAGGGATTCGAACCCTCGGTACGATTAACTCGTACAATGGATTAGCAATCCAACGCTTTAGTCCACTCAGCCATCTTTCCTAATCGAAAAGGGATACTTAATTAGGTTCATTAGACAAAAAAAGGCTTGAAAAAGAACCTTCTACACTAAAAAAAAACGCTTTATTTTTTTTTTATAAATTATTCTTTATATTATATCTATTTTTTTTTTCATTTTCTATATTTTATTATATATAGATAATAGATAATTTATTTTTTATTATAGAAAAATATTGATCATCTATTTATATATATAATATATATACTATTTATATATATATAATTATATATAATATATTACTATTATATATATATAATTTTTTTTATATAACTTTTTTCAGTAATTCTATTTATATGAAAAATTTCGATAAAGATTAGATAAAGAAAAGGCGCGAACTCAAAAGATAAATAAATAAAACCACAATAATAGAAATAGAGAATCCTTTTTTTTTCTCGTCAAAACACAAGTAAAAAATCTTTTTGATTTTAATAGCCTGGCCTGGTCAGTCCCCAGCCGGGCCTTTTTTTGTTAAAGTTAAAAAGACTCATCGGATGGATTTTTAGACAAAAAAATCTGAAAAAAAAAAAAAAAATGGAATCAAATCCGCTTTTACTAATTTTATTAAGTTTTATTAAGTCTACGCGTCAACGCTAGAATTTTCTCATTTTTTTTTTTTCAGATTTTTTTTATTACACCCCTGATTACTTTGTTCGACAAAAGATCAATTTATATGTAATAATGGCATTGTAGCGGGTATAGTTTAGTGGTAAAAGTGTGATTCGTTCCTTTAATCCCTTTAATAGTTAAAGGGTCTCTTGGTTTGATTTATCTTCCGATCAAAAACTTTATTTCTTAAAAGGATTTAGTCCTTTCCCTTTCAATGAAAGATTCAAGGAAGATTATAGATTCTCGTAATTTGTATCCAAAGACTCTAATCAATTGTAAATTTGGATTATGAAATTCCGAAACATAATTTTTGAATTGGATGACTATTTACAATTCAATAAGTATAACAAGAGGATCCATGGATAAAGCTAGAAAAGTTTCTTTCTAATCGTAACTAAATCTTCAGTTCTATTCATTATTTGGTATAGAAAAATTGAAGCAAAATAGCTATTAAACGAGAACTTTGGTTTACTAAAGACATCGACATATTATATTGTTTTAGCTCGGTAGAAACCCAATACTTTTCCTAAGGATTCCGTTAAATAGAAATAAAGAACGAAGTAACTAGAAAGATTGTTCGAGTTCTCCTGATCTATCTTCTAGAAGGATCATCTAGAAAGCAAAATTTTCTGTGAAAGCACCCAGACGGAAAAAAAGCTAACATAGATATTATGGGTTAAATTTTGATTTCGTTCCCGTCTTTTTTTTTTTTTATTTCCCCATCCATCATAAAGGAGCCGAATGAAACCAAAGTTTCATGTTCGGTTTTGAATTAGAGACGTTAAAAATATAAAAAGGATCAATCGACGTCGACTAAAACCCTTAGCCTTCCAAGCTAACGATGCGGGTTCGATTCCCGCTACCCGCTCTAAATTTAAATTGCCCTTATTAGAATTATAGACAATTTTCTCTATTAGAATTGCCTAATAGCAATTGTGTATTGAAGTGAATTCAATACACAATTGCTAAAAAATTTTAGCACATTCTTTTTTTTTAACAATTGGAAAAAAGCGAAAAGCGTCCATTGTCTAATGGATAGGACATAGGTCTTCTAAACCTTTGGTATAGGTTCAAATCCTATTGGACGCAATATCAATATAGATATAAATATATTGATATTTATCTATTATTTAGATTTCTATATATATAATATATTATTATTCTATTTCGAAAAAATATAAGAAAGAAATAGAATAATAAAGAAATTCTTAATGCTTTAAGATTTAATATTAAACAGAGATTCATTATATACTTAACTTAATTTCTATTAGAGATATACTTAACTTATAGATAGACTTCTATTTATAAAATTTCTGAAAAATTTAATTAAAATTAAAGAATCAAATTGACTAAAGAATCAAAAATTAAGACTTATCAATTTCGTTTCTTTTTTTTTCTACTGAAGTAGAAAACGTTCCAATTGCTCTTGAATGCCTTCTTTCAAAACGCTTTCCGCTTCAGCGGTTAATGTCTTGGTAGAGGATATGATTTCTTGGAACTGAGGTTTATTGGTTTTTAAGTAAGTGCGTAACTGAACGAGAAATTTTCTTACTTGCCCAATTTCTAATCCATCCAGATAACCATTTGTTCCAGTATAAATAGTCATTACCTGTTCTTCCACTGTGAGAGGGGCTGATTGGGATTGTTTCAGTAACTCACGCAACCGTTGACCTCTTGCCAATTGATTCTGAGTAGCTTTATCGAGATCAGAAGAAAATTGGGCAAAGGCTTCTAATTCAGCGAA